AGAATGTACCCTTCTATCCAAATCCAATTTGCATCGATAAAATAAATCCAAATTCCAGATTCCAGCAGTAGATGAATAATTGCAAATTTTTGTGTGTACGAGATTAGAATAACTTAAAAATAACTGACATAATTTTTTATTTTTCCTGATCAGAAAAATACATGAAAAAGAAAGGAGGTAGAAAAATTTGTTGATTTATGGTTAAAGAAGAAAAACAAGAAAACAGGGGTTCTGTTGAATTTCAAGTATTCAGTTTCACCAATAAGATACGGAGACTTGCTTCACATTTAGAATTACACAAAAAAGATTTTTCATCGGAAAGAGGTCTACGAAGACTTTTGGGAAAACGTCAACGTTTGCTGGCTTATTTGGCAAAGAAAAATAGAGTACGTTATAAGAAATTAATCAGTCAGTTGGATATTCGGGAGAAGTAATTTAATCGTTCGAATTTTTTTCTTATTTTATTAGTAGTCTTTCTTATTTTATTAGTAGTCTTATAGTAGTCTTAGATTTTGCATTTTGATGAGCCTCGTTTTGAGGAATTCATGGAATAATCCATTTTCATGGAATAAAGAATAAGAACAAGGATACATAACATAAAAAAAAGAATAGATAAGACGATATTCGCCCTCCCCCTACATATTTGATTTCTTCTCCTATACAAAAACCAGCAAGACCTACTCCATTGATAATTCCATCAATGACACCTTTATCAAAAAAATGCGTTAGTTCAGCTAATTTTCTTATACCTAGGATAAAAACCCTAGTATAGAAAAAATCTATATAACCACGATTATATGACCAGCTGTATATCTTTTTTTTTACTTCATCCAAAAAGCTCTTTTTTGGATTCTTTTTTACAAGGGAATTCAGAAAATTCAAATTCTGAAAAAAAGAATAAGCAGATCCATAAAAGATATATGCTATGAATAGACCAAAAATTGCTAAACTTATAGAAGAAATTGCATTAGTGAGAAATTCATATGAATTTATGGAAGAATTTGAATTTTCCTGGAACAAGTTTATTGAAGGATTTAACCACTTTGATAATATGGTTAACTCCAATATTCTATTATCTTTTACTCCATTATCAAAAGGAATTCCTATGGATCCAATGAACAAAGTAAAAAGTAGTAATATAAGAAGAGGAAATAGCATAGTATTTCCCGTTTCATGAGGATAGACAAAAGTGTTTTTAGCCCCAAAGGGAGTCCTAAAGGATCCTATCTTATTTCTTGTATTAGCAGGAATTTTTGGTATATTTTGTGAAAAAAAAGAAACTCCACTCTTCATTGTTGATAAAACAAAATCCCTATTGACTCCTTTGGATATACTTTTTCCCCATAAGGATATTGAATACAACGAACCTTCTTTAGTACTACTGTAATTTTGAAAATGAACACGCAAATACCCATCAAAAGTAAGTAAATATATCCGAAACATATAAAATGCAGTTAATCCTGCAGTAAAAGAGGCTATTATTCCAAAAAAGGGTGAATACAACCAACTATTACTAAGGATTTCATCTTTGGACCAGAAGCAAGCAAGAGGTGGAATACCACAAAGAGAAAGTGTACCACATAAAAAAGTAGTTCTTGTAATTGGAACGTATTTTCTTAAACCACCCATAAGAACCATATTTTGACTTTTATCTGGTGAATATCCAACAAGAGGTTCCATTGAATGAATAACGGATCCGGATCCTAAGAACAATAAAGCTTTCGAATAAGCATGAGTGATCAAATGGAATAAAGCAGCTTGATAAGAACCTATACCTAAAGCTAACATCATATAACCCAATTGAGACATTGTAGAATAGGCTAAGCTTCTTTTAATATCTCTCTGAGCAAGAGCTAAAGTGGCTCCTAAGAAGAGTGTTATTGTACCTACTAAAGAAATGAAACTCATTATCAAGGGTAGGGATATGAAAAGAGGAAGAAGTCTAGCTAGAAGAAAAATCCCCGCAGCAACCATAGTTGCTGCGTGTATAAGAGCCGAAATGGGAGTGGGTCCTTCCATAGCATCAGGTAACCATACGTGAAGAGGAAATTGTGCAGATTTTGCAACTGCACCAAGGAATAATAAAAAAGCACACAAAGTAGTAAGTAAGGAATTAATCCCATTATTAGGAATCCAGTTATTAGCTATTTTGAACAAATCCCGAAACTCCAAACTACCCGTTATCCAAAAAAAACCTAAAATTCCTAATAACAGACCAAAATCCCCTACACGATTAGTTACAAAAGCTTTTTGACAAGCACTCGCTGCAATTGGCCGTGTAAACCAAAAGCCTATCAATAAATAGGAACACATTCCGACAAGTTCCCAAAAAAAATAAATTTGTATCAAATTGGAACTAGTAACCAATCCCAACATGGAAGTATTAAAAAAACTTATATAAACAAAAAATCTTAAATATCCTTCATCGTGAGACATATAATCGTCACTATAAATAAGAACTAAGATTCCTACAGTAGTAATTAGTATTAACATAATAGACGTAAGGGGGTCGACCAAGTATCCAAATTCTAAGGAAAAATCATTATTGATGGTCCAAGACCATAGATATTGATAGATAGAACTTCCATTTATTTGTTGAATAGACAGGTGAAGTGAGAATACCATAGCTATACTTAAGAGTAAAATACTAGGAAAAGCCCATATGCGACGAAGATTTTTTGTTGCTGTGGGAATAAGAAAAAGTCCAAATCCCATTGACATAATAACTGGAAGTGGGAGAAGAGGAATTACCCAGGCATATTGATATGTATGTTCCATAAGAAAAGAAATAGCAATTTTGAGTTTAAATTTATAGTTCAATTTTTCTATAAAATTGTTTCCGATTCACCAAACCTATTCTTATCTCTTTCTAAAGGAATTAAAAAAACAAAATAAGAAAAAGAAAAAATACTGGAATTCTGGATTTTTCAAATTTCTCTCATTAAAATATTCCAAAATTAAGAATGGGTTTAGTTACTTAAATTCAAAAAGTGAATCAAAGAATTTCGGTATCTAGTTATTAGTAAAAAAAAATATTTATTAAAATACAAAAAAAGATTGAATAATTTGACTTTCTAATCATTTTTGTATTTCTTTCTGTTAAAATAAAAGAGCTCTGTTGTTTCGTAATTGATTGATTGAATTCCAAAGAAAACCTATATTTATAGGAAATTCTCGAATATTGCTTATTTCATATAAAAGGAAATCCTAATGACTAGAATTCTCTAAGTTTTAGAATATCTTGTTTAAGAGACTAAGTATTTTTTTTTATTGGAATTCAATTATGGAATAGCTTTCTGAACTTAATTAACTATTTGAATTGAATTTTACCTTCTTTTTATCTCCCCCTCTTATATGAGGGCTTATCCCCCATACCATATATTTATATATGGAGTATATTTGATATATAAATTGATTTAAATAGAAAATCTTAAAAAACTCTTGTCTTATCCACATTAGACAAAATGAACTAAAGAAGAATTTAGAATTTAAGTATCTTTCAGTATCATTTAAGTATCTTTCAGTATCTAAGTATAAATACTAAGAAAAAACAGAAAGAAGGATTGATTTGCGGCAATAGATGTCTTTCACATATAACTACAAAAAAGTAATTCCCTTTTTGAATGGCAGTTCCAAAAAAACGTACTTCGATGTCAAAAAAGCGTATTCGTAAAAATCTTTGGAAAAAAAAGACTTATTTTTCCATAGTACAATCTTATTCTTTAGCAAAATCAAGATCATTTTCTAGCGGCAATGAGCATCCAAAACCAAAAGGTTTTTCTGGCCAACAAGCAAACAAATAATAAGATTTTGAAATAATCTGAATTGAACTATCCAAAAGAAATTCCAATTATTTAATATGAATGAATAATTCGGATTAATTAATAAATGTACTTTTATGTGTCGAATTCCTTGGTACAATATTCTTAGAACGAATCCCTCCATTATCATTATATAGAACAAAAGTTTTTGGTATATTGTGTCCTCAGTATTCTTTTCCTATCAAAGAACTTTTTTTTTTCTATTTATAATAGAATCCTCGTTTTTATGAGGATTCTATTATAAAAAGTAGACTATTCTTGCAAGCAATAGGACTTACAACCTCTACCTAATCTTATCCTAAATACCCATATAAATGGATTTAGGACTGGTACATCATATTAATAAGAGTGTAAATGCTTTCATTCTATAAATTTTTCTAAAATACAAAATTCATTTCATTAATGATGAACTTCTAATGTTCCTAAATTCTATGGCCTCTCCCAATCTCGACGATTCACGATAAAATAACTATTATTCTTTTAAGTTAACTATTATTTTATATTTAAAATTAGCCGCCATGGTGAAATTGGTAGACACGCTGCTCTTAGGAAGCAGTGCTCAAGCATCTCGGTTCGAATCCGAGTGGCGGCATTCTCGAAAAAGAATACAATAAATTAGAAAATGGATTCAATTCGAAATTTCCAATTTTGTAATGGGACCTTATCGTTATGCTATTTGCAACTTTAGAACATATACTAACTCATATCTCTTTCTCAACCATTTCAATTGTGATTACGATTCATTTTATAACCTTATTAGTTCGTGAACTTAGGGGATTACGTGATTCGTCAGAAAAAGGAATGATAGCTACTTTTTTCTCTATAACAGGATTTTTAGTCTCTCGTTGGGTTTCTTCGGGACATTTTCCATTAAGTAATTTATATGAGTCATTGATCTTCCTTTCATGGACTCTGTATATTCTTCATACTATTCCTAAGATACAGAACTCGAAAAATGATTTAAGCACAATAACTACGCCAAGTACTATTTTAACGCAAGGCTTTGCCACGTCGGGTCTTTTAACTGAAATGCATCAATCCACAATACTAGTACCTGCTCTACAATCTCAGTGGTTAATGATGCATGTCAGTATGATGTTACTAAGCTATGCAACTCTTTTGTGCGGATCCTTATTATCCGCCGCTCTTCTAATCATTAGATTTCGAAATTCTTTCGATTTCTTTTCACTAAAGAAAAATGTTTTTCTTAAAACATTTTTCTTTAGTGAGATTGAATATTTATATGCAAAAAGAAGTGCTTTAAAAAACACCTCTTTTTCCGTATTTCCAAATTATTACAAATATCAATTAACTGAGCGTTTGGATTCTTGGAGTTATCGTGTCATTAGTCTAGGGTTTACTCTTTTAACCGTGGGTATTCTTTGTGGAGCAGTATGGGCTAATGAGGCATGGGGATCCTATTGGAATTGGGATCCTAAGGAAACTTGGGCATTTATTACCTGGACCATATTTGCAATATATTTACATAGTAGAACAAATCCAAATTGGAAGGGTACGAATTCCGCACTTGTAGCTTCGATAGGATTTCTTATAATTTGGATCTGCTATTTTGGTATCAATCTGTTAGGAATAGGTTTACATAGTTACGGTTCATTTACATTACCATCTAAATAATTACATAACATAAAACCTGAAGGTTTTTCCTTTTTTGTTTGATTTGAGAACCCTTTGAAAAGACGTTCAAGGGGTTCTCAAAAATTAGAGATAGATCTAATTAGACTTTTTTACTTTTTTCTGAATTTTTTATTTTTCCACTCTGGAATATAGAGCAGACTGGTTAAAAAAAGAAAATCCTATTTAGTATAATAATTGGATAATAGAACCTCTACCCTATCAACGGATAGAGAGAGAACAAAATCTGGATAAATACCAATTCCTATTACTGGTAAAAAGATACAGATTAAAAGAAAGAGTTCCCGTGGTCCAGAATCTACAAAATTTTTGTTTGGAACATGAAATAGCTTGTATCCATAGAACATCTGGCGTAACATAGATAATAAATAAATAGGAGTTAATATCATTCCTATTGCCATTACAAAAGTAATTAGCATTTTTGGCATTAACATAAATTTAGGACTAGTAATTAGTCCAAAAAATACTACTAATTCTGCAACAAAACCGCTCATTCCCGGCAAGGCAAGAGAAGCCATTGAAAAGCTACTAAACATGGTAAAAATTTTTGGCATTGGGATAGATATTCCCCCCAGTTCTTCGAGATAAACAAGACGCATTCTATCACAAGCCGTTCCCGCCAAGAAAAAAAGTGTAGCACCGATAAATCCATGGGATAATATTTGTAAAATAGCTCCATTTAGTCCCATGTTGGTTATGGAACCAATTCCTATAATTATGAAACCCATGTGAGATACGGAGGAGTAGGCTATTCTTTTTTTGAAATTTCGTTGACCAAGAGAAGTTGAAGCTGCATAGATTATTTGCACCGCTCCTATTATTACCAACCAGGGGGAAAATAGATAATGAGCATGCGGTAACAATTCCATATTGACCCGAATCAATCCGTATGCTCCCATCTTTAATAGAATTCCGGCTAAAAGCATACATGTACTGTAATGCGCTTCCCCATGGGTATCTGGTAACCACGTATGTAAAGGTATAATCGGCAATTTGACAGCATAAGCAATAAGGAAGCCAAAATACAGTAGTATTTCTAATGTTGTAGGGTATGATTGATTAATCAATCTTTCTAAATCTAATCCGGGTTCATTGGAACCATATAATCCCATACCCAGAACTCCAATTAAGAAAAAAATGGAACCGCCTGCAGTATACAAAATAAACTTGGTAGCTGAATACAGACGCCTCTTTCCCCCCCACATGGATAAAAGTAAGTAAACAGGAATTAATTCTAACTCCCACATGATAAAAAAAAGTAAAAGGTCTCGTGAAGAAAATAATCCTATTTGACCGCTATACATTGCTAGCATCAGGAAATAGAATAATTGCGAATTCCGAGTAACCGGCCAAGCCGCTAAAGTAGCTAAAGTAGTGATAAATCCTGTCAATAAAATAGATCCTAATGAAAGTCCATCGATTCCCAATCTCCAGTGGAAATCGAAAACATCTATCCATTTAGAATCCTCCTTTAATTGGATTAAGGGATCCTCCAATTGGAAATGATAACAGAATGCATAAGTCATTAGAAGGAATTCTAATAAACAAATAGCTATAGTATACCACCTAACGATTTTATTTCCTTTATGAGGTAAAAAGAAAATTAATGAACCTGCAAATAGCGGCAAAACAACAAGTATTGTTAACCAAGGAAAATAATTCATGATAAAGTAATAAAGACAAGATACGTTTTGACCAGAAAAGCCCATGCTCGATTATTTTGAGCACAGGCTTCTTCGGTAAAGAGGAATCAGACGATTCAAGTGGAGTTTTTTGTAACGTATCAATAAGATAGAGCCATGCTGCGGGTTGTTTCAGGCCCTAAATAAACGCGGACACTTAAAAAATCCGTTGGGCAGGCGGATTCGCATCTCTTACAACCCACACAATCTTCGGTTCTCGGCGCGGAAGCAATTTGCTTGGCTTTACATCCATCCCAAGGTATCATTTCTAATACATCTGTTGGGCAAGCTCGTACACATTGAGTGCATCCTATACATGTATCATAAATTTTTACAGAATGTGACATTGGATCTCTAAATTTTCCTTTTCAACATAAAAATTTTCGATCTGGTAAAAATGAAATTACTACTATATAAAATAAATTAGATGTATTGTAGACACCAGACGAAGCAATGGTTTATCCAAACTTTAACAAAAAATGCAATATATTTCGTAATCTGTTTGTGAGAAAGCGTGAAAAGAGCCAAGAGACTTGAATTTAAGGCTTCAACAGTCATAATTATACGAATTGTACATACTAATTCGAATTAGCCAATAAATTGGCTATCATCTTTTCAATATAAATTATTGCAATATTCAAATTGCAATATCAATGAATTGCAAAAATGCAATATTCAATAAGTAAAAAACAATACTCTGAAATAACCTACTCAAAAAATGGATATTATGAAACACTAATAAGAAAATAAGATTAGATTTCTATTCATCTTAATGTTTCTTATTATTATATATGCGCCTTTGTTTAGAGGATTCTATGTCTAATTATTCAAAAAATTGGATTGATTGATACGAGTTGATTTCCTGTTACGATGGATGGAAGAAAGAATGGATAGTCCAATAGCTGCTTCAGCAGCCGCAAGGGCTATAACAAAAATTGCGAAAATGTCTCCTTTTAATTGGCGACTATCAAATAGATCAGAAAATGTTACGAGATTTAGATTAATTGAATTCAGTATAAGTTCAAGACATATTAGAGCTCTAACCATGTTTCGGCTTGTGATCAATCCATAGATACCAATCGAAAATAAATAGACACTCAAAAAAAGTACATGCTCAAACATCATTAACTAACTCCTTATCAATCTCGATTCATTTCAATATGAGGACAAGAATTGAACCGATTCAATTAATTAGAATAGAACAATTACACAACAAAAGAGAAAAGAAGGTATTTGTTGTGTTGGCAGTAGATGGGTTTTACTAAATCAAAATTGTGATTCTTTAGTTATTTATTTTATATTTGAAATTCTAAGAATTTTGACTCATTCTAAGTATTTCTTATTGTCGAGCCATAGTAATTGCACCTATTAAAGAAACTAGAAGAATTAGGGAAATGAGTTCAAACGGAAGATAAAAATCGGTTGCTAAATGAATCCCAATTTGTTGAACGTTATTTATGAGACCCTGTTCTACTATTTGGTTTGATCTTGTAGTCCAAAGAATTCCATACCACGACGTATCTGGGATAGTAGTCATTAGTGAAAAAGGAATAGTTATACAAAGGAGTAAAGTAAACCCATCTCCAATAGTCCAATAATTCTTATCTTTAGACCACTCTGAGCCGTTTACAAACATTACAGCAAATATGATCAAGACATTTATGGCTCCCACATAAATAAGAAGTTGTGCGACAGCTACAAAGTAGGAATTTAATAAAAAATAGAATAAGGATATACAAACAAGAACTAATCCCAGCGAAAAGGCAGAATAAATTGGGTTGGTAAGTAATACTACTCCTAGACCTCCTAGTAGAAGAACAAATCCCCCAAATAGCACAAGAATTTCATGTATTGGTCCAGGTAAATCCATTATGGATAAGAAGAAATTTCTAGTATAAAATTTTTCATGAATTGACTAAAACTAAAAGATTCAAGGAAGGAAAAAAGTATTAGGATATTTTTTTGTATATGCATATAAGTTGTTAAGCAGTAGTTATTCTTTTTTCGTTAGAGTTAGTAAAAATGGATTTTTCTAATAAAAAAATCCTAATACCTAGTAATCCGTAATCGTTCTTGAATTCCAAGATTTTTCTCCGTCTATTTTACTTTGAGGCGAATTCCTAATTGTTTGAATTGTGTAATCTCCCATTATGGAGATTGGTAACCGACTCAAAGCAATTTGATTGTAATTCAATTCATGACGATCATAAGTAGAAAGTTCATATTCTTCAGTCATTGATAAACAATTTGTGGGACAGTATTCAACACAGTTACCACAAAATATACAAACTCCGAAATCAATACTATAATTAAGCAATTGTTTTCTTTTAATATCCTTTTCAAATCTCCAATCCACAAGGGGTAGATCTATCGGGCATACGCGAACACATACTTCACAAGCAATGCATTTATCAAATTCAAAGTGTATTCGCCCCCGGAAACGCTCCGATGTAATTGATTTTTCATAAGGGTAGTGAATCGTTATAGGTAAACGATTTGTGTGGGATAAGGTAATTATTAAACCTTGACCAATGTATCTTGCGGCGCGTATTGTTTGTTGACCATAACTAATGAACCCAGTTAGCATAGGGAACATATTCTAAATTTATATATGAAAAAGATATGTTTCTTTCTCTTGTTTGAGAGAGCTTTTGTGTTGAAACTTTTGTGTTGAAAATATTCTTACTGTTATTGTATTCTTATTTATAGTGAAACTAGTTGGGAAGAAGTTGTTAATAAGAGATTGCCCAGAGAAATAGGTAAAAGAAATTTCCATCCAAGATTTAATAACTGATCCATTCTCATCCTGGGTAAAGTCCATCTTATTGTGATAGAAATGAAGAGAAATAAATAAGCTTTAGTTAATGTAATAAAGATACCTATTACCATTTCCAAAATTCCAATTATTTTATTCATTTGGAAAAATCCAAAAAAGGATATATAGGGAATAGAGAAATTCCACCCGCCTAAGTATAGAACAGTTACAAATAAAGAGGAAACTAATAAATTTAGGTAAGAAACAAGATAAAATAAACCATATTTAATACCAGAATATTCGGTTTGATAACCTGCTACTAATTCTTCTTCTGCTTCTGGTAAATCAAAGGGTAATCTTTCACATTCTGCTAAAGAAGAAATTAGAAAAACTAGAAAACCTATAGGCTGACGCCAAAGATTCCATCCAAAAAAACCATATTTGGACTGTGCTTCAACTATATCAACTGTACTTGAACTATTAGATAATCATAGTCGATGATAACATCACAGTTCCCACCGCTATTTCAAAACCGTACATGAAACCTTAGCTTCATACGGCTCCTCTATGATCAGAAAAAAGGAAAGGATTGTTTCGTTTCGGTATTATCCCCTGGGCATAGATAGAATTAGGTAAGATAAAATTGATTGGAAAGCCCAAAATTAGACCAAAGCAATTACGTCTGCTAGAATAACAAAAAAGCGCTTCCGAATTGATCTCATCCTTTATATAATTTTTCTTTGTTCGGTAATAACTTAATATTGGAATAAATCACTCATTATAGCAATTAATAAATGGAAAGAATTTGCCATTAGTTCATGAGGAATTCTCTATGAATAGGGATAAAGGAAGGAAAGAATAAATAAAGATCCTTTTTTGTATTATATTCCATATCTTTTGTCCTATTCTTCTTTCCCCAGGAGGGGTATACTTAAAAAAAAGAATAAAGGGTTAATTCGTTCTTGATAGCCATTTCCTTAACAAGTGAATGGGAACATACTCTAGACCGGAATCTGAAGAAAGTACTGCTTGATCATTTCCACCAATTTCAAGTCCTTATTATGATTCCTTTTATGAGGAAAAATGTCTAATGATTTAGATTCTCTCATTACTAATCCTGTATGTACTTTAGTGTTCCTAATCCCTCACTAATTTTTGATGGATTGCTTTATGGTTATAAGTTTCAATTATAGTAATAACTCAAAATATTCTAGTAATTCCATATCGCGAATCCTTTATTCTTGCCCGCTTCAAGATATGATGACTAATTAAACAATCTCAACCTTGGGGTAAAGAGTTTACACTGCTTATGTTTACTTGAACTTTTTTCTTGTACGTAGGAAATGAGATTTTGTATTTTTACTACAAATTAATAAGCTGTTTTGTTTCACTCATATAGCTATCGAGTTTAACTTACCAACGCGAATACAGAATAAGCAAAGGAAGATAAGCATTCAACGTATTTTAGAGGAAAAAGATCCTATTTTAACGAATCACACGTAGAGATATTGCTAGTACACAAAAAGTTAATGGTATTTCATAACTAATAGATTGAGCAGCCGCTCGTAGACCGCCTGAAAAAGAATATTTATTATTTGAGCTATATCCTGCCATGAGAAGACCAATAGGAGCGATACTTGAAATCGCAATCCATAAAAAAACACCAATACTAAGATCAGCTAAAACAAAACGATATCCCAAAGGGATAACTAAAAAACTTAATAAAATTGATATGATTGCTATAGAGGGACCAATGCTAAATAAAGGAATCTCTCCTCGGGATGGGAGGATATCCTCTTTTAAAAGTAGTTTAGTTCCATCTGCTATAGCTTGAAGCAGTCCCAGGGGGCCAGCATATTCAGGACCAATACGTTGTTGTATCGATGCGGATATTTCTCTTTCTAACCACACAATTACGAGTACTTCTATTGTGATTCCCAGTAGGAGGGCCAAAATGGGTAAAATCCATATAAGTCCGTAGATTTCTTTTAATAATTCCGATTTCGAAAAAGAATTGATAGTTTCTACCTCTACCCTATCTATTATCATTTCAACGATCAACTTCCCCCATAATGATATCTATACTACCTAATATTGTCATGATATCAGCCAATTTCATTTTTTTAACTAGCTGAGGAAGAATTTGCAAATTAATAAAACCCGGTGGACGAATTTTCCATCTCCAGGGGAAAAGACTATCATCTCCTACCAGATAAATTCCTAATTCGCCTTTTGGAGCTTCTACTCTTACATAAAGCTCTTGCTTTGATAATTCAAAATTGGGCGAAGGTTTTTTACCAAGAAATCGATATTCAAAATCATTCCATTCGGGATTCTTTGCTTTCTTAAAGCGTCGGGCCTCTAAATTCTCATAAGGTCCTCCAGGAATTTTCTCTATAGCCTGTTGAATAATTTTTATGGATTCCCTCATTTCACCGACTCGTACTAAATAGCGAGCTAACGAATCTCCTTCTTTTTGCCATTGGACTTTCCAATCGAATTGATTGTAAGACTCATAAGGATCGATTTTACGAAGATCCCATTGTATTCCAGAAGCTCGTAACATTGGTCCCGATAAGCCCCAATTTACAGCTTCTTCTCCGCTAATAAAACCGACTCCTTCAACTCGTTCTAAAAAAATAGGATTCTGTGTAATAAGTTGTTGATATTCAACAACTCCTTGTAAAAAATAATCACAGAAATCTAAACATTTATCCATCCATCCATAAGGGAGATCGGCAGCTACCCCTCCGATGCGAAAGTAATTATGCATCATTCGCATACCTGTAGCAGCTTCAAATAGATCATATATCAATTCTCTCTCTCTAAAAATGTAGAAAAAAGGAGTCTGTGCCCCGAGATCCGCCATAAAAGGTCCAAGCCATAACAAATGAGAAGCTATACGGCTCAATTCTAACATAATTACTCTAATATAGCTGGCTCTTTGGGGTATTTGAATATTCTCCAAGAATTCTGGTGCATTTACCGTTATTGCTTCTGTAAACATAGTAGCTAAATAATCCCATCTTGTTACATAAGGCAAGTATTGTATAATACTTCTGTTTTCCGCAATTTTTTCCATTCCTCTGTGTAAATACCCTAATATGGGTTCGCAATCAATAACATCTTCACCATCGAGAGTAACAATCAGTCGAAGAACACCATGCATTGATGGGTGTTGAGGACCCATATTGACTATCATGAGATCTTTTCTTTTAAGCGATAGACTCATATCCTTGTTCTTATTCTTTATTCCATGAAAATGGATTATTCCATGAATTCCTCAAAACGAGGCTCATCAAAATGCAAAATCTAAGACTACTATAAGACTACTAATAAAATAAGAAAGACTACTAATAAAATAAGAAAAAAATTCGAACGATTAAATTACTTCTCCCGAATATCCAACTGACTGATTAATTTCTTATAACGTACTCTATTTTTCTTTGCCAAATAAGCCAGCAAACGTTGACGTTTTCCCAAAAGTCTTCGTAGACCTCTTTCCGATGAAAAATCTTTTTTGTGTAATTCTAAATGTGAAGCAAGTCTCCGTATCTTATTGGTGAAACTGAATACTTGAAATTCAACAGAACCCCTGTTTTCTTGTTTTTCTTCTTTAACCATAAATCAACAAATTTTTCTACCTCCTTTCTTTTTCATGTATTTTTCTGATCAGGAAAAATAAAAAATTATGTCAGTTATTTTTAAGTTATTCTAATCTCGTACACACAAAAATTTGCAATTATTCATCTACTGCTGGAATCTGGAATTTGGATTTATTTTATCGATGCAAATTGGATTTGGATAGAAGGGTACATTCTTTTATTTTAGATAGAAGAAACATTTCTTCTATCTAAAATAAAAGAATTTTGCTGATTTATTTATTGCTATATCCAATTTATAGAATTGATATACCATTTAATTGATATCATTTAGCAAAATGAAACACAGCATATGCATCCATCTTTGGGCTCGAGAATTTCACGGGATAGAGATATAGTATAAGAAATAGGCTATTAAGTAACTCTAAATGAATTGTGGATACATCTGTATCCTTAACATACTGAAACGACTGCCATTATTCGTATCAAACCAATAGCGATTCATAAAAGCTAAATCTTGTAATCAATGGTGGGCCAATAATGAATTTTTTTGCATATGTATTAAGACGCTTGGTCTGATTTCGAAATTGTCCAGAGTTTTTTATGTTGTTTTCATTGCAAAATGATGGATCTCCTTCCGTAACTTTCCAATTACGAGTACGAGAATTGAAAGACATGAAAATTCTCAATTCTCTACGGCGTCTAGGAGATAGATCGAATATTTTCAGGAACAAGAAAATCAGAAGAATCTTTTTCTCTATTCACTACCATTCCGCGTCTTCGACTTCTATTAGTTTCTTTTCTTCTTTAATGCAATAGCTATAGTTTGATATAGAATCCATTTCTCAAAGTAATGGAAACCATTCTCTTATAGGAAATGGTTCGAAAATCGCTATTCCACCTTTTAGGTTTAGGTATCGTGAAAAGTGATACCTGTGAAGATCGTGCATTTCAGTCACATTCAGATCCGTTTTTCGAGTCCATGATATAACCAAATTGGATGGATCTTCCACCCGTTTAGCTAAGAAAGAATAGATGCAGAGGTGGATAATAGATCGATATGAAGATCATGAGCTGCCCCATAATGAAACCGCCAGTAGTCGCGAATATCTCCTTCTTCCCTAACCCAAGATTGGAGAAAGAAGATCTAAGAGGGACCTATGGAGAATGTGGTCAGAAATCCATAATAGAGTCCGACCACAACGACCGAATTAATTATCCTCATCGAGAAACTTAGACTACTTTAGACTACTTAAGTAGAAAAGATTTGAAAATCATGGCATGGGTCTCCTTTTTTTCTTTCTTTAGAGTTTTCTATATGCACAATTTCTCGATGTTTCGATGAGAATTTCTTGACTTTCCATATATAGAAAGAGATAGACTATAAATGACATCTCTTATGTCAATAAGACCAAAGGGATGGATATTAAATGATAGGAAGTGCTAGGAAGTGAAATAGAATGAAATAGAGCCACTTTGGGCTTCCC